ACCCATCCTATATATTGTCTTTTTTTTTTTTTCGTTATGTGTGTGTTGGAATAGAATATAAATAAATATTAGACAAGATTTTACGAAAAGAAATTAGGGGAGGGCAAATCTTCTTTTCGATGTTAATTTAACATGACATAGAATAAACCACTTTATTTCTATTTTTTCTTTATATTTCTTTATATTTTAATTTTATATTCTTTTTTTATATTTTTATATTATATTTTATATTATATTTAAATTAAATTATATTTAAATTAAATATTTATAATGAATTATAATTGAAAAAAGAGGTTCCATCATATCTACTGAAGTTATATTTTGGATTTCCACAAAAATGAATCATTTCATCACCCCTTCGCGTAATTAGTTAATAATGTCAGTGATTGGCTCCATATGCTTATTTTGGTAGAAAAAAAGAATCTTCAAAAGATTTTCATCAAATGACTATTCATCTATTGTCTTTTCATGCATAGGGGTCAAGAAAGCTATATGGAAAAATGGTGGTTCATGTCTAAGGGGGAGTTTGAACATGGGTGTGGACTAAGTAAATCAATGGGCAATCTTGGTCCTATTGAAAATACCAGTGGAAGTGAAGACGGTTTTTTAAATTATACGGATAAAAACATTCATAATTGGGGTGATAGTAAGAGTTCTAGTTACAGTAATCTTGATCATTTATTCGGTGTTAGGGATATTCTTAAATTAATCGCTGATGACACTTTGTTAGTTAAGGATAGAAATGGGGATGGTTATTACATACATTTTGATATTAAAAATCAGATTTTTGAGGTTGATAATGATCATTCTTTTCTGAGTGAACTAGAAAGTTTTTTTTATACTTATCAGAATTCTAGTTATCTGAATAATGGATCGCAGAGTGATGATTCCTATTACGACCGTTCCATGTATGATACTAAAAATGGTTGGAATAATCACATTACTAGTTTCATTGAAAGTTATCTTCATTCTCAAATCCCTATTCATAATTACATTTTAAGTGATAGCGGCAACTACAGTGACAGTTATATTTATAGTTTCATTTGTGGTGAAAGTGGAAATAGTAGTGAGAGCGAGATTTTCCGTATGAGAACTAGCATGAATGGTAATGATTTAACTATAAGAGAAAGTTCTAATGATCTTAATGGAACTCAAAAATACAGGCATTTGTGGGTTCAATGCGAGAATTGTTATGGATTAAATTATAAGAGATTTTTTAAGTCAAAAATGAATATTTGCGAACAATGTGGATATCATTTGAAAATGAGCAGTTCGGATAGAATTGAACTTTTAATTGATCCGGGTACTTGGTATCCTATGGATGAAGACATGGTATCTCTGGACCCCATTGAGTTTCATTCGGAGGAGGAACCTTATAAAGATCGTATCGATTCTTATCAAAAAGAGACAGGATTAACGGAAGCTGTTCAAACGGGCATAGGTCAGCTAAACGGTATTCCCATAGCAGTTGGAGTCATGGATTTTCAGTTTATGGGGGGTAGTATGGGATCCGTAGTAGGGGAGAAAATAACTCGTTTAATCGAGTATGCCACCCATCAATTTCTACCCCTTATTATAGTGTGTGCTTCCGGAGGGGCACGCATGCAAGAAGGAAGTCTGAGCTTGATGCAAATGCCTAAAATATCTTCTGCTTTATATCATTATCAATCAAATAAAAAGTTATTATATATCTCCATCCTTACATCTCCCACTACTGGTGGGGTGACAGCCAGTTTTGGTATGTTAGGCGATATCATTATTGCCGAACCCAATGCCTATATTGCATTTGCAGGAAAAAGAGTAATTGAACAAACATTGAATAAGACAGTACCTGAGGGTTCACAGGTGTCTGAATATTTATTCCATAAGGGCTTATTTGATCCAATCGTACCACGCAATCTTTTAAAAGACGTTCTGAGTGAATTTTTTCAACTCCACGCTTTCGTTCCTTTGAATCAAAATTCACTCAAGTAGGACTTTTTGAGAAAACAAAAAACAAATAGTTATTTTATAGGAAGTTGTAATCAACAAGATAAAAGAGTAATGTCGTCCTTACGCGAGAGTGGGCTGGGCAAATAAAAAAATTCATGTTCGTTTCTTATGTTATGTATAAGTCAAATCGAAATATGAATTTTTGCTTATATATCTTCCCGAGCATACCCAGTTTTAGTTTTACTAAGAATACCGTTGGATCGGATTCTAACGAATATTTCGGGATTTTTTAAGAAATCCTTTCCTTTCTTTATTAAATTCGAAGACACGAAAAAAAGAAGAAAAAATAAAATAAAGAATACAAGAATCGATTATCATACATATATTTTATGTATGTAGAAATAGGAACAATAGGAATAGGACTATTTATTTAGTTCTACATTTTATTATCTACTCACTTATTAGGTTATTAGATATACTTAGTATAATAATATACGAATTCGAATTTTTATTAAGATAATTTATAATATTAAGATGCCTTTATTTTATAACAACGTTACACTTAATGTAACAATAACAGGTACAAATATTAAATTGAGGTACCATTGCTATGATAATTCAAAATTTACCCCCTATTTTTGTCCCTTTAGTGGGCCTAGTAATTCCGGCATTTGCAATGGCTTTTTTATTTATTCATGTGCAAAAAAACAAGATTGTTTAGATTCGACGGGACAAAATCTCATTCATTGTTTTAAGACTTAATTAGACTTGCATTATAACACAAATACAAATAATATATTTAGTGAAATATGGTAGAATATGTGACTTCCCACGAACAAAAATGAACGAGCTCTTATGCAATCGGAAACGCGATATGGGTAATGGGTAAACGAATTATAGCTATTTTCAACTAGATCCGAGTTGCCGGATGTCTTAAATGGGGTGGGGGTCATATGGTCATATGTAGATATCTATAATGATCATATGAAGGAGATACCATTTTTTTCGAAGGTTCATATAAGAATAGTACTAGTTGATGGGAGTTACTTCGCAAACAAAAAGAGGAAAGTCAATTGGGATTATTCTATCAAATTCCAATAAAATGCAACTAGATCTAGTATGAATTGGCGATCAGACCGTATATGGATAGAACTTATAACAGGCTCCCGAAAAATCAGTAATTTCTACTGGGCCTTTATCCTTTTTTTAGGTTCGTTAGGATTTTTAGTGGTTGGAATTTCTAGTTATCTAGATAGGAATTTTATATCTTTATTTCCGTATCAGCAAATCCATTTTTTTCCACAAGGAATCGTGATGTCCTTCTATGGGATAGCAGGTCTCTTTATTAGTTCCTATTTGTGGTGCATAATTTCGTGGAATGTAGGTAGTGGTTATGATCGATTCGATAGAAAAGAAGGAATAGTGTGTATTTTTCGTTGGGGATTTCCTGGAAAAAATCGTCGTATCTTTCTCCGATTCCTTATGAAAAATATTCAGTCCATACGAATCGAAGTTAAAGAGGGTATTTATACTCGTATTGTCTTTTTCCTTTATATGGAAATCGGGGGCCAAGGGGCTATTCCATTAATTCGTATTGATGAGAATTTGACTTCACGAGAAATTGAACAAAAAGTCGCGGAATTGGCCTATTTCTTGCGTGTACCAATTGAATTGAAATGAAGAATTTTTCTTTTTATTTTCTTATTTCTTCTTCATTTGAATTTGAAGTGGGTTCCTTAACAATTAATAGATGAAAAAATGGCAAAAAAGAAAGTATTTATTCACATTCTATATCTTGTATCTTTAGTATTTTTGCCCTGGTGTATCTTTCTCTCATTTAATAAAAGTATGGAATCATGGGCTATTAATTGGTGGAATAAGAGACAACCCGAAACCCTTTTGAATGATATTCAAGAAAATAGTATTCTAGCAAAATTCATAGAATTAGAGAAACTCCTCCTGTTGAACGAAATGATAAAGGAATTCCCAGAGACACATATACAAAAGCTTCATATAGGAATCCACAAAGAAACGGTTCAATTGATCAAGATGTATAACCAAGACCGTATGAATACGATTTTTAACTTCTCAATAAACATAATATCTTTCGTTATTCTAAGTGTTTATTCGATTCTGGGTAATGAAGAGCTTGTTATTCTTAACTCTCGGGTTCAGGAAATCCTATCTAACTTAAACGATACAATAAAAGCTTTTTCAATTCTTTTAGTAACGGATTTATGTATCGGATTCCATTCGACCCACGGTTGGGAACTAATGATTGACTCTATCTACAAGGATTTTGGATTTGATCATAACGCTCAAATTATATCTGTTCTTGCTTCCACTTTTCCAGTTATTCTAGATACAATTTTGAAATATGGGATCTTCCATTATTTAAATCGTATCTCCCCGTCACTTGTATTGATTTATCACTCAATGAATGAATGAAAAATGATTTCAGCCAGTTCTAATTTTTGTGACTTTCTTTGCTTTGTCCATATCCATAAATAAAGCATTCCAAATCGCGTTTACTCTTTCTATTTGATATTTGCATCCATTCAAGAGATTACTCCTATATTCCAATAATAATTTTCCAGTAAATAGCAGAATCATAGATAGGGAATTATACTAGTGACCTACCCACTTTATTGTAGAAATTGTCGGTATCAACTATTGGACCATGCAAACTAGAAATACCCGCTCTTGGATAAAGGAAAAAATTATTCGATCCATTTCCGTATTGCCCATAATATATATAATAACTCAGGCTTCCATTTCAAATGCATATCCCATTTTTGCACAACAAGGTTATGAAAATCCACGAGAGGCAACAGGGCGTATTGTATGTGCCAATTGTCATTTAGCTAATAAGCCTGTAGATATTGAGGTTCCCCAGGCGGTACTTCCCGATACTGTATTTGAAGCAGTTGTTCGAATTCCTTATGATAGACAACTGAAACAAGTTCTTTCTAATGGTAAAAGGGGGGCTTTGAATATTGGGGTTGTTCTTATTTTACCTGAAGGGTTTGAATTAGCCCCCCCGGATCGTATTTCTTCTGAGATGAAAG